GTTCATCTAGTACCAAAAACAAGTCATTTATGGATATTAGCAGGAGGTCTATGCAGATCCAGTATAGTGTCTTTTTCACTCCACAAGGATCAAGATCAAATGAATTCTAATTCTTTTTCTGTCGAAGAAAGAAATATCTTTGATTTGACTAATGATCAAGTAAGACATAAATTTTTTGGTAAAAGTAAAAAGGATGGGCAAATTTTTGAGTATTCAAAACCTTATCGAATCATATCCAATGGTCATTGGAATCTCATAGATCCCTCTATTTGTCAAGAGAATTCCGATGATTCCTTGGCGAAAAAGCGAAGAAATAGATTCGTGATTCCCTTACAATATGATCAAGAACGAGAAAAGAAACTAATACGATCTTTTTGTATTTCTATTAAAATACCTATAAATGGTATTTTACGTAAAAATAGTATTCTTGCTTATTTTGATGATCCGCGATATAGAAGAAGCAGTTCGGGAATTACTAAATATGGGATTGTCGAAGTAGATTCAATCGTAAAAAAAGAGAATTTGATTGAGTATCGAGGAGAAAAAAAATTTAGTCCGAAATACCAAATGCAAATGAGAGTAGATCGATTTTTTTTCATTCCCGAGGAAGTGCATATCTTCCCCGTATCTTCGCCCATAATGGTCCGAAACAATAGTATCGTTGGAGTAGATACACGACTTGCTTTAAATATAAATACAAGAAGCCAAGTAGGTGGATTAGTCCGAGTGGAGAGAAAAAAAAGGAGTATTGAACTGAAAATTTTTTCTGGAGATATTCATTTTCCTGGAGAGGCGGATAAAATATCTAGGCACGGTGGCATTTTGATACCACCAGGAATGGAAAATAAAAATTATAAGGGATCAAAAAAATTTAAAAATTGGATCTATGTTCAACGGATCACACCTATAAAAAAAAAGTATTTTGTTTTGGTTCGGCCCGTAGTCCCATATGAAATATCCGATGGAATAAATTTAGCAACACTTTTTCCTCAGGATCTCTTGCAGGAAAAGGATAATGTACAACTTCGAATTGTCAATTATATACTTTATGTAAATAGCAAGTCAATTCGAGGAATTTCTCACACAAGTATTCAATTAGTTCGGGCTTGCTTAGTATTGAATTGGGACCAAGAAAAAAGGGGTTTTATAAAAGAAGAGGTTCATGCTTCCTTTGTTGAAATAAGGGCAAATGATCTGCTTCGTGATTTCATCAGAATTGAGTTAGTAAAGTCCACTATTTCTTATACCGTAAAAAAGTATGATACGTCAAGTTCAGGATTGATTTACAATATTGGATTAGATCGTACCAATATAAATCCTTTTAATTCCAAGGCAAAGACTCAATCATTTCCCCAACATCAGGGAACTCTTGGTACGTTGTTGAATCGAAATAAGGAATGCCAATCTTTCCGAATTTTGTCATCATCCAATTGTTCTCGAATTGGCCCCTTTAATACTTCGAGATATAATAATGCGACAAAAGAATTGTATCCCATGAATCCAATTAGGGATTTGTTGGGTCCCTTAGGTACTACTGTATTTAAAATAGCGAATCCTTGTTTATCTTACTATTTAATAACTTATAATCAAATCTTTTTAAAGAACTATTTGTTACTTGACAATTTTCAACAGACTTTCCAAGTACTTCAATTTCAATACTGTTTCCTAGATGAAAATAGTAGGATTTATAATCCCGATCCGTGTAGTAACATCATTTGGAATTTATTCCATTTTAATTGGTGTTTTCTCCATCACGATTATTGTGAAGAGGCATGGACAATAATTAGCCTTGGCCTATTTCTTTGTGAAAATTTATGTCTATTGAAATACGGATCACGCATAAAAAAATCTGGTAAAATTTTCATTGTTCATGTTGACTCTTTAGTTATAAGATCAGCTAAGCCCTATTTGGTCACTCCGGGAGCAACTGTTCATGGCCATTATGGGAAAACCTTTTATGAAAGAGATACATTAATTACATTTATATATGAAAAATCGAGATCCGGCGATATCACGCAAGGTCTTCCAAAAGTGGAACAAATCTTAGAAGTTCGTTCAATTGATTCAATATCGATGAACCTCAAAAAGAGAGTTGAAGGTTGGGACGAACGTAGCCGAAGGCTTCTTGGGATACCCTGGGGATTCTTGATTGGAGCTGAACTAACCATAGCACAAAGTCGTATCTCTTTGGTTAATAAGATCCAAAAGGTTTATCGATCCCAGGGGGTACAGATCCATAATAGACATATAGAGATTATTGTACGTCAAGTAACATCAAAAGTGTTGGTTTCAGAAGATGGAATGTCTAATGTGTTTTCACCTAGGGAACTGATTGGATTGTTGCGAGCAGAGCGAGCAGGGCGTGTTTTGGACGAAGCGATCTGTTATCGGGCAATCTTATTGGGAATAACGAAGTCATCTCTGAATACTCAAAGTTTCATATCCGAAGCGAGTTTTCAAGAAACTGCTCGAGTTTTAGCAAAAGCTGCTCTACGAGGTCGTATTGATTGGTTGAAAGGGCTGAAAGAGAACGTTGTTCTGGGGGGGATTATACCGGTTGGTACTGGATTCAAAAAATTAGTACATCGTTCAAAGCAAGATAAAAACATTCATTTGAAAATAAAAAGGAAGAATCTATTCGAATTGGAGATAAGAGATATTTTGTTACACTATAGAGAATTTTGAGAATTTTATTTGTTCTTGCGTCCCGAACTATTTCCATGGGACATCAGACCAATCATTTACATGATACATGATTTAGTAATTCCTAACAAGAGGTTCATTCTTTTTACTTGAATTCTCTGGTCCGATTATGGATTTGGTAATCAACGAAAAATAAAGAATGAAAATAAATTCATGATTTTGGTCGTAGATCAATGGTCAATCCTGGTATAAGGTTCCGTCGGAACAATTATTTATTTCACAGGTTACTGAATCTCTCTAAAAAAAAAAAGAGAAAGTGTGGCAAAATGGGAAGACGATATTGGAACATAAATTTGGAAGAGATGATGGAAGCAGGAGTTCATTTTGGTCATGGTACTAAGAAATGGAATCCTAGAATGGCTCCTTACATCTCTGCAAAGCGTAAAGGTATTCATATTACAAATCTTACTATAACTGCTCGTTTTTTATCAGAAGCCTGCGATTTAGTTTTTGATGCAGCAAGTATGGGAAAAAACTTCTTAATCGTTGGCACCAAAAATAAAGCAGCGGATTTAGTAGCATCAGCAGCAATAAGGGCTCGATGTCATTATGTTAATAAAAAATGGCTTGGTGGTATGTTAACAAATTGGTCTACTACAGAAACAAGACTTCAGAAGTTCAGGGACTTAAGAGCGGAACAAAAAATGGGGAAACTCGCCCGTCTCCCAAAAGGAGATGCAGCAATGTTGAAGAGAAAGTTATCCACCTTGCAAACATATCTGGGTGGGATCAAATATATGACGGGATTGCCCGATATTGTAATTATCGTTGATCAGCAAGAAGAATATATGGTTCTTCGAGAATGTGTCATTTTGGGCATTCCGACGATTTGTTTAATCGATACAAATTGTGACCCAGATCTTGCAGATATTTCTATTCCGGCCAACGATGATGCTATAGCATCGATTCGATTGATTCTTACCAAATTAGTATCCGCAATTTTGGAGGGCCGAAATAGTTATATAAAAAAAGGTTGATTATCTTATAATTTAATAGTTAAGAAAAAGAAGAAGAAGATTAGTTCCTTTTTGTTGAACTCCATGGATTTCTTTGATTGTTTATTATTTTGGTTTGCATTTTTGAACTATGTTTTGAATATTGAATAAAAAATGATTGGTATTTTTTTTTATGTAATTTCTTGGTATTCTAAATATAATGTATGATTCCTATTAATAAATGAAGGTAGATGAATTGAGAAAGATATGGTTGAATCAAAATAATTCCTTTTTTAAGTTCGATTTCTATTATAGGGCAATATGAATGTTATACTATGTTCCATTAAAACACTCAAAGGGTTATACGATATGTCAGGTGTAGAAGTAGGCCAACATTTATATTGGGAAATAGGAGGTTTACAAATTCATGCCCAAGTGCTTATCACTTCTTGGGTTGTAATTTCTATTTTATTAGGTTCAGCCATCATAGCTGTTCGGAATCCACAAACCATTCCGACCGACGGGCAGAATTTCTTCGAATATGTCCTTGAATTTATTCGAGACTTGATCAAAACTCAGATTGGAGAGGAGTATGGTCCTTGGGTTCCATTTATTGGAACGATGTTCCTATTTATTTTTGTTTCTAACTGGTCAGGTGCTCTTTTACCTTGGAAAATCATAAAGTTACCTCATGGGGAGTTAGCTGCGCCCACGAATGATATAAATACTACTGTTGCTTTAGCTTTACCCACGTCAGTGGCATATTTCTATGCGGGTCTTAGCAAAAAAGGATTGGGATATTTCGGTAAATACATTCAACCAACTCCAATACTTTTACCAATTAATATCCTAGAAGATTTTACAAAGCCTTTATCTCTTAGTTTTCGACTTTTCGGGAATATATTGGCTGATGAATTAGTAGTTGTTGTTCTTGTTTCTTTAGTGCCTTCAGTAGTTCCTATACCTGTCATGTTTCTTGGATTATTTACAAGTGGTATTCAAGCTCTTATTTTTTCAACTTTGGCTGCGGCTTATATAGGTGAATCCATGGAGGGTCATCATTGACTAACTTTCGAAATAGTTTTTTAAGCTTATCCCAATTAAAGCAATGCGGGGTTCAATATAATCCACAGGGCTGGAGAAGAAAATGAAAATAGCTAATATTATGTATTGTAGTATTGTATATATGAAGAAAGATAGATGATATTGCAGAGTTTTTAAGAGAAAAAAGGATTGGGTGGGGGGTCCTACTAGATATATGTACAGAATACGATTTAATATTAATAGAATAATAAATAATAGAATAATAAAGTGCAGGTGGTTTACGTTATGGAAGAAAAAAAGTATATGTTATTTACTAGTTAGATAGGAATTATCCCTATCTCTTTTTTTCTAACTCACTTCATTTAGAATTTATATAGATTCAAATATCAGTCCTTTTTCTATTTTTTCTGTGATTGTTAATTGAATGAAAGAATATAAGAGTTTCTAAACAAGAAAACACAATGGCTAAAACCGTATGTATCTATTTACATAAAACTCCATCATGGGTAGAAAGAAAGGAAAAACAGTATATGGAAGTAGTTCTTAAAATTAAGTAATATTCTGTTGGAGTTTTTAGCTACTTCGACCCGATAGATTTTAGTGATAAGTATCAATAAAAAAAAGAAGTAAGTAAAAAGGTAGTATAGTAAAGTAAATAGTAAAAGTAGAAAAAGAAGTGGATAAAGATTAAGTAGTAATTCATTGGTTGGTTGTATCATTAACCATTTCTTTTTTTTTTGCGAGGAAATTACCATGAATCCACTTATTTCTGCTGCTTCCGTTATTGCTGCTGGATTGGCTGTGGGGCTTGCTTCTATTGGACCTGGGGTTGGTCAAGGTACTGCTGCGGGCCAAGCTGTAGAAGGTATTGCGAGACAACCAGAAGCAGAGGGTAAAATACGAGGTACTTTATTGCTTAGTCTGGCTTTTATGGAAGCTTTAACAATTTATGGACTGGTCGTGGCATTAGCTCTTTTATTTGCAAATCCTTTTGTTTAATTTTATCGTAGAATCAAAATGTAAAAAAAAGGGGGACCTATCTTTTTTCTTATTTTATTAACTGGGAGTTTCCCTTTGCTCCTTCTAATTTTACTCCTATAACTATTTATTTTTTGTTTGTCGAAACAATAGTTTGGGAGGGACTGATTTGAGGATAAGGAATTAGCGGATCCACTCGCTTTCTTCCCTTTCGTTCTTAGTTTAGTAAAATTCCATTAAAAATAAGAAATGGAACAAAAAAATCGATAAAAAAAAGGGGGGAGGCGAGTGGAGTGATACAAAAAGAACTCTGTTCTTTGTTAGTCCTATCTATAAGAGGAGGAGAGCATATGAAAAATATAACCGATTCCTTTGTTTCCGTGGGGCACTGGCCATCCGCTGGGAGTTTCGAGTTTAATACCGATATTTTAGCAACAAATCCAATAAATCTAAGCGTTGTGCTGGGTATATTGATTTTTTTTGGAAAGGGAGTGTGTGCGAGTTGTGTATTTCAAGAATAGGTTGGATTTCGCCGGCTGCACTTTCTTTCTATTTATGTATTCTTTTTTTTATTTGCGTAAATAGGAAAAAGGGTGCACAATCTCGACGAATTACTTCGTAATTGGATTTTATTCAGAAATCATATCTAAGAACCATAGCATTTCGTGACTAATTGGTAAATGAACTTTGATTCTCTATCAACCAATAATGTTGAGGTCTTTTACATGGTTAAAGATAAATTGTTTGAAGTCCAGGCACAGCATACCGTGGTACTCTTTCTACCGCTACATTAGTACCGAAATACCGCAAAAAAAAAAAAAAAAAATAAAAAAAAAATGATAAAAAAAATAAATAATTGGGAATTTCTCCGATGTATAACACTCATATGGATAAATTTATTTGAACCATTTACAGGTATAGGAAAGATGGGTATATTCCCCCACCCCTTTTTTTATCCACTGCCAAATCGACGACCTATATATTGTATAAAAAAGATAAATTTTTTTAATTTTTTTGATGAAAAAAAGAGTTTGTGAATAAAAAACAAATAAAGAAACAACTTTGCTGACAATTTTTTATTTTTTGTCTGGTCTGAAGAGTCCTACTATCCTAATATTCTGATGTTAGATCAGTTTCGATATCTTTGAATACGAACAGAAAAGAGAGGATAGGCTCAAGAGAGGATAGGTTCATTCCATTCAAAGATATGGGAATGTCTATCAAAGGAAAGAAACAATTGAGCGTGAGAGCCAAATGAATCAAAAGATTCATGTTTGGTTCGGGAAGAGATATGAGAGTTGTGAAATGAATGTAAAGATAATCTACTTTCATTAAATGATTTATTAGATAAGCGAAAACAAAGGATCTTGAGTACTATTCGAAATTCAGAAGAATTACGTAGAGGGGCCGCTGAACAGCTCGAAAGAGCGCGGGCTCGATTATGTAAAGTGGAAATGGAAGCAGATGAGTATAGACTGAATGGATACTCTGAGATAGAAAGAGAGAAAATAAATTTGATTAATGCTACTTGCGATAGTTTGGAACAATTAAAAAATTACAAAAATGAAACTCTTTTTTTTGAACAACAAAGAGCGGTTAATCAGGTACGACAGCAAGTTTTCCAACAAGCTTTACAAAGAGCTCTAGGAACTCTGAATAGTTGTTTGAATAGCGAATTACACTTTCGTACCATCAGTGCTAATATTGGTATCCTCGGGTCCGTGGAAGAAATAACTGATTAGCCTTTTTAATCTAGTTTAAAGTTTAGGTGTTTTTTTTCCTTTCCTTCCGAAAAATAAAAAAGAGATACTAATGGGAACCCTTCGAGCTGATGAAATTA